ACAATAATCCTCACTTATCTTATTTACTCCTCTATTTTTTGATTTATTTAAAAAAACAAAAACAAAAAAATTTCAAAAAACAAAAACAAATTTATAATTTACGGAATAGAGGTGAGTCGAACACCTAAGGGATAACCCGAACAATTAGCAATCGTTTTAACTTTCCAATGTAAACTATTCCTTAGTTATATTTTCTAAAGATTAATTATAAAATTTATATTAATAATAAAGGGGGTAAAATTAATTAAATGAATTGTTATTTTAATAAACAATTATAAATTATAAAATAAAAATAATTTATTTATAAATAAATTATTATAATAATTTATAATTAATTCACTAATAATTAATGTAAATAGATAGCATCTTTAATATATGATATTACTAATAATACAAAAACATAAGCTTGAATAATAGATACAGCTACTTCTAATCCACATAAAGCTAAGAAAAATGCAAATGGAATTAAAGTGAATATAGCTATAATAAAACTACTACTAAACATTTGATATAAGAAAGTAGATAATATTTTTAATAAAGAATGTCCAGCAACCATATTAGCAAATAATCTTATACCTAATGATAAAGCTCTAGCTAAATAAGATACAGTTTCAATTAAAACTAATAATGGTACTAAAGCTAAAGGAGTACCAGATGGTACAAAATATGAGAAAAAATGTAATCTATGAATATATAATCCAAGTATAGTTACACCTGTTAATATTGTAAATGATAATCCTATTGTTACTATTACAGAAGTTGTTATAGTATATGAATAAGGTATATTACCTATTAAATTACTTATTAATATAAAGAAAAATAATGAATAAATAAATGGTAAATAAATTTCTTTACCTAATTGTTCTCTTACCATTGTATTAATTGTTGTAAATATACTTTCAATTGCTATACTTCATTTTGAAGGTAATATTTTATTTTCATTATTACTTATTATATGTAAACTTAATATTATAAATAATATTAACATAGAATATAACCCTAAATTACTTAAAGTTATATTTATATAACCAAATATAGGTGCTATAACACTTATTAAACTACTTACTTCAAATTGTTCTAAAGGAGAATTTATTATTAAATTATAATTATGTAACATTTTTGTGTTTTATTTTTGGTTTCTAAAATTAGTACTAAATTTATTTTAAATTTAATAACGATTAACAATAATTACTATATATTTATTTAAATATTTTATTTAAATAAATTATAAATTTAAGTTATAAAAGTTTTATTTATTTAAATTTTTAATACTTTATTAATAAATATATTTATATAATTTAAATTAATATATAATTTCTATTAATAAATATATTTCTAACGAAGGAGATGTAGATTCTCTCTCGGACAATATGATGGTCTTGGATGTACAAGACAGCGTGTTCGATCACGCTCTTGTTTTAAATTAAATAAATTAAAAACAAAAAATATATAAAGATAGCCTTTACCAGATTCGAACTGACACTAGCAACTTGAAGGGGTGCTGTACGACCATTATACTAAAAGACCTTATTATAATTTAATTATAATATTTCAATTAAATCAATTAGCAAATATTTAAATTTTGAAATTTTATTTAATATTTAATTTTTTCTAAGATTAATTTTATTATATTTTAAAGATATAATTAAAAAATTTAACAAAGACAGAATGGGAATTGAACCCTTCTACTAACTAATGAGATTAGCGTGCAAACCGTTACACTAAACTGTCTAAATATAATTTAATTATATTGAACACTATTATTGTAAAACGTATACGAACAAAGAGACTTGAACTCTTAAGGAATTACTTCCACTCCTGCTTAAGAAGAGATTGTTTACCAATTTCAACATGTTCGCTTATTTATTACTCTTTTATATTTTTCTTTAAATATTTTATATACTTTATATTATATAATAATTTCATAATAATTTAATGAACATAATAATTAAAAATCTAAAGGTGTTAATAGGAATCGAACCTATGAATAAAGTATTAACAGTACTCCGCAATAACCTCTCTGCCATAACACCCAAATATTTATTATTTAATTTTTATTTATATTATAAATTTTAATAAATTATTACAATAAAATATGGTAGGCACGATTCGAACATGCTGTATGTCTCCTACCCAAAAGGAGCGACTGACCAATTTGTCATCTACCATTTAAAATTTTATATGAGCAGTAAAGGAATCGAACCTTTTGTGGCGTTAACCAATTCTTTTACAGAGAATCACCATTACCAATCGGATCACCTGCCCTTATTTTTGTTTTTGTTTTTAAGCCTCCATATCTACTATTGTTTACTCTTTTAGAATCAAAAGAGTTAAAGCAATAAAATAAAATATACTATTACCCCCTTTACATCTTAAAGTTAATATATTTTAGACCTTGATTTTAAAATTTTATTCACATAGCCAATTTTGAAATTTTATTTTATTGCTTTAACTCTAATATAGAGCTAAAGGGAATTGAACCCTAACATAAGATTTCGCAAAAAAAACAAAAACAAAAATATTACATAAAACCATTACTAACCCTTTATTAAAGATTAGAATAAGACAGAATTGAACTATCAATAAATTTAATAATTATTATTATTATTAACCATAATTTATTCTTCTTGGACTAAGCTTTAATCGAAAAAACAAATTAAATAATAAATTCTTAAATATATAACATTGAAATAAAATAGTTATTTTATTAATTTCAATATTAAAATAAATTATATCTTAAGAATTGAAAGCACCTGGACTTGAACCAGGACTTTCTCCTTAAAAGGGAGACACTCAACCACTCAAGTTCTGCTTTCTAATAATTACTTTAATTAATTTTAACTTAAATTATATATTGTAATAAAATTATTTATATAATCTACTGAGTCGACCAGATTCGAACTGATATTATTCATTACCAAAAAATGATGTTTTTCCAAATTAAACTACAACTCATATTATTTTATTTATTACTATTTAAATATAATTTAATTAAATAATTGCCAAAAACTGGAATCGAACCAATATCAAAGTCTTACAAGGAATTCGTTTTACCAATTAAACTATTTCGGCTTAAAAAAACAAAATTATATTTATTTAATTAATAACAATTTGCCTCGAGAGAGAATTGAACTCACATTTCTATATCTTCAGAATAGCGCTTTGACCACTAAGCAATCGAGGCTTATAATTTAAATTCATTTATTAAATTAATAATTAAACTATATTAATAAAAAAACAAATAAAAATTTTATGGAGAAAGATAGACTTGAACTATCATTTTTGTAATGCAAATACAATTGATTACCAATTATCAGATTCCCCCTTAGTTTATATTCTTTTAAGTTCTTACTTATTTAAATATTTTATTTTCTTTGTTTAAGTTAAATTATGTTTCAATCTTATATTATCATAACTTTAAATAATTAATATTAATTTGAAAATAAAAATATTATATTATTTAATTTTAATTATTTAGACTTAAGTTTTGTTTAATTGAAATAATATTTATATAATAATATCATTTCATTTATTTAATTCACTTCATTAACATATATATAATATTACTATTAATAAATCACAAAAATTAAAATAAAATAATATAATTTTATATAATAAATCAAAATTCATTTTAATCGTAAATTTATATAAAACTAAGATTAAGTAAAAAGGGGGTAAAAAAATTAAAATAGAATTATTAATTAAATATAAAATAAAAAATATTTTATTAATTACATAATTATTTATTATTATTATTTTGTGTAGTAATAGAGATAGCTCCAGAACCAATTTCTAAGATAAATCCTATAGTTAAAACTACAAAGAAAATTAAAGCTATACTAAATCCAAAAGTACTTACTTTATATAAAGTAACAGCTATAGGGAATAATAATAATATTTCTAAATCAAATATTAAAAATAACATAGCTACTACATAAAATTGAATTTGGAAATCTGTTCTATTTTGTTTTCTAATAGCAGAATATCCACATTCATATGCTGATATTTTTGATTCATCAGGTCTATGTACTGAAAATAAGAAATTTAAAATTAATAAAATAAAAGCTAATATAGGAACAAAAATAAATAACATTAATAAATTATTCATTAAAAATTAAATAAAGATAAAGAAAGTATTGTTGTACTATTTAATAAAATTGATGGTTTAAGAACAAATAATAAAATAGATAATGTTAAAGTAGATATAATAAAACTATTAGTACTACTTATTTCTATTTCTGAATTAGAATTTAAATTATTAATTATTTTTAATTCTTTAGCACTATATTTAGATATATTTTCTTCTTCTGTAAATAATATTTTTATTATTTTTAAATAATAAGAAGCACTTATTATACTTACTATTATAGCTATTATAGACATAAAATAATATCCATTTTGAATTGCTGAATATAATACAAATTGTTTAGAGAAAAATCCTATTAAAGGAGGTATACCAGCCATACTAAATAAACAAATTGTTAAAGTTATAGATAATACAGGATTTAAAAAGAATTGACCTTTTAATTCTGAAATATAATTAATATCATTTTCTATTCCTGTTTCATCTTCAACCATTATACTTTGTATTAAATCTCTATAGGAATTTTTTATTATATATCCAAATAATATTATTATTAAAAAAGTATTTAAATTTGTAATAGTATATTGTATAATATAAAATATTAAAGCTTCTATAGATTGTTCAGAATTAATAGCTAATGCTAATAATATAAATCCTACATGTGATATAGTACTATAAGCTAATAATCTTTTTATTTTTGATTGAGCTAAACCTAATATTGTACCTATTAATAATGATAATAATGAACTTATTAATAATAAATTTTTACTTCATAAATAATTATTATTAAAACTTAATATATTATTATTTATTAAATTATTTAAAGGATTTAAATCTAATATTATATTTATATTATCTATTAAATTAATATGAGTTTGTATTTCAAATAATATTAAAAAAATAGATATTTTAGGCATAATAGTTAATCATGTTGTTATTATTGTAGCACTATCTGCATATACATCTGGTGCTCAATTATGTAAAGGTGCTGCTGCTATTTTAAATAATAATCCTATAAAAATTAATATTAAACCTAAACTAAAACCTAATAAAACATTATTATTATCAACTACTGATATCATACTATATATTGAATCTAAATTAGTTAATCCTGTGAAAGTATATATTAAACCACAACCTAATAATATTATACAAGAAGCTAAACTACCTAATAAAAAATATTTTAAACCAGCAGATATTGCTAATTCTGAATGTCTATATAAAGAAGCTAATATATATACTCCAAAAGATTGTAATTCTAAACTTAAATATAAGGTTATTAAATTAGAAGAAGATATTAATAATAAAGAACCTAAAGTTGATATTAATACTATTATTGAATATTTTATTCTATAATTATTAATTGTTAATATTTTATGACTTTTTTCATTTAATTCTAGATTATTATCTATAAATTTATGATTTATTAAAGGTCAAGCTATTAGTATCACAGAACCTGTTAATACTATAACTATATCAAATAATTGTGTAAATAAAGTAATTTGAAATAAACCATTATATATACCTATACCTGATCCAATTGACTGAATATAAAAAGCATTAAAAGTTAATGTTCCAGTATAAAGTAATAATAATGAAGATATTCTTAAATATAAATTTGGTGAAATATTTCTATTTATTGAAGGTAGGGCTATTGCCACTATAAGAATCATGATACTAATAAACATCATTACTTTTAATTAATTTTTTACATATTATTTAAAATTAATTTTATTAAATTTTATATTTAACAAAATTTGTTATATTTTTTAAAGTTTACTTTATTACATCTTATTGGATTTGAACCAATAATTAATTGCTCCGAAGGCAAACGCTTTTCCAATTTAGCTAAAGATGTTACAGAACTATAAATTAGTATCAAACTTTAGATTATAATTTAATTAAATTATATTTTCATAAAAAGGATAAAATATTTAGCTTATGTAATAAAGAATTTTAATTTATATTATTTCATTTAATTTTGTTAATTTAAATAGAATATATATTTAATTTAATTAGATTTGTCTGTATTTATATGTTTATATAAATATATTATACGAGTAAAGAGACTTGAACTCTTACGAATATAAACTCATAAATTCCTAAGATTTACCCGGCTACCAAATTTCGGCACACTCGCAATTTAATAAGATTTATATCAAATATTATATAATTTATAATTTAATTCAAAATTATTTATAAAAATTATTATATATATATAAATCACTATAATATTTAATATAATAATTAAAATAAGAGATAGAGTAATCGAAACTCTGTCTGCACAGTGTAAATATGCTGTTAAACCACTCAACTAATCTCTTACTATTATGTTATAATAAAAAAAGGGGGTAAAATTAATTTTATTTTCCAGCAGCACTTTCCAGTACGGCTACCTTGCTATGACTTTTGAGATGTTACTCAATTGAATTAATAAAAATTAATTAGTTTAACATAGCCGTTATAATATAAAAATAATAAAATAACTATTTAAATTTATAAAATATAAATTTTAAATATAACTATGAAAAATTTATAATTATATTCCTATTTCCATCAATATAAGCTTCTTCCCAGCGACAGACAGTTAGTTCATCACGGATGCTAGTTTCACCGTTGCGCTAATTATCAACGATTACTCGAAATTCCTTCTTCATGTTCCCGAATTGCAGAGAACAATCCGTCTAAATTTATATTTTAACTTTTTTTAATGATTAGCTCTTCCTACTTTCCAATTTTAACTTTTTCTATAAAAATTAAAATTAAATGAATTATTAATCTTTCGATTATTTATTATTTTAATAAAATAAAAATTTATCCTTATAAAAAAAAATAAAAATTTTAATTCCTTTAAGGAAAAAGTTTAGCATCACTTTGTAAAAGTTTTTGTGGCACGTCTATAGCCCAGTTCATAAGGGCCATAACGACTTGTCTTAGCCCCAAATGAAACTCTATAAGAATCATTAATTGTTAAGTATGTAATTAACAACAGGGATTTCGTCCGTTAGCGGAATTAACCTCAGTTCTCACGATACGGACTGAAGACAGCCATGCAACACCTGTATTAAATGTTTAATTATTATTTAAAATTATTTAAATTTAAACATTCCTTTATATAATTTATATAAAATATATAAATTAGAAAAGTTTTTATTCAAGAACTGGTAAGATTTTACGCGGATTATCGTATTAAATAACATGCTTCACTTCGTTTGCTCCGAAACCGACTAATTTTTTTGTTTTCAACTTTGCAGTTGTACTCACAAGGCGGAATGGTTATCGTGTTAACATTATCATTAATAATTTATTATTAATAATTACCATTCATCGTTGACAGAGAGGGGTATTTTGGGTATCTAATCCTATTTCCTATCCTCACCTTCGTTTCTGAGCGTCAATCATTTATGGATAAAAGCTTTCGCCTTTAATATTCTACTTAGTATCTATGGATATCAGACCTACTCTAAGCATTATTTAATATATCCTCTATTTGATTCTAGCTTTTATTCTTAACTTATTTTATTTTTTAAATTTAATTTTATAAGTAAATTAAAAGCCGCCTACAAACCCTTTACGCCTGATTAAGACGATTAACGTTTGTGTCTCTGGCCTTACCGAGTCTTCTGGCACCAGTTTTGGACGACACTAATAATAAGGTAATATCATTATTTTCCCTTATGTTATCAATTTTAATTGATTTCAGTTAGCTAGTTCACTCTTTCGAGCATTGACTAATATTCTCGACTGCTGGTAGTATAAAACTACTTGGGAGATTTCATTCCCAATGTGGCCATTTGTTCTCTCAAACATAGCTATTGATCGTCGGCTTGGTAGGCATTTACCCTACCAACTACCTAATCAAAATAAATAGTATTTTATAACAGAAAATTTCCTTTAATATAAATTAAAATTTTAATTTATTTTAACTATTAATTTTATTAATAATTAAATTTATTCCCTATTTATGGAAATTATAAAGTAACTTATTTATTTATTCTCACCTTTACACCTTATTACCTTATTATATTTATATAATTATTATTTATATATTATATTATCAGTAATAATGATTTGCATGTCTTAAACTACTGAACAACGTTCAATCAGAACCAAAATTAAATTCTTATTATATTTAAACAATAAATTAATATTATATTTTATTGTTATATTTTATATACATTTTTGTAATCTTTAATATCTCTTTTAAATTACATTTTTATTTTAAAACTATCTATAATTTTATTAACTTCGATTAATTTATTATTTTTAAATGTGTATTTATTATTTTCAATTGATCTAACAAATGAAGTATCATCTATTTTATGATCTTTAAATTCAAAGATTAAATCACCTTTAGTATAAAATTTAATTTCATTATATAAATCAAATTTAGTAATGAAAGCTAAATTTGTAGAATTTATATAAATAATATAAAAATTTATTTCTGCTAAATGTAGCATTAATTTACCATAATTTAATGGATTTATTGTTATTGGTAATCTGTATTTTTTATAGATTTGATATTTAATCATTATTTAAAACTGTTAACATTTTTTACGTCAAATGTAGGCACTGAGGCAAAGACGGACGTTTTAGGTTGTATTATCTAGCAATTTCTCAAGATACTCACCTACCTTATGCAATACTCAATTGTGAAGGAGTTTAGGTATCACCTACTTTCTAATATTTGAGTTTATATTAGTTATAACTAAAAAGATTAAAATTATTTATTACGTTTAATTTAAATAGTTATAAAATAGGGTTAGAATTTAATCTAAGTTATGTATAATAGTAATTATTTAAACGGAAGGGGGTAAATAACTAGAAACAAAGTCAAAATAATGAATTAAGATAAATCAAAACTTTTTATAATGATTTAAAATAAATTAATTACATTATATTTTACTATTATATATAGAGCTCCTTTATTTAATCTCATTTTTAATATTAATTCATAGTTTAAATCTAGATTTTCATCTGCTAAACTAATTTGATTCAATAAAAATTTAGAAATTATAATTGGATTACTATTTTTAGTAATTAAAATTGGTTTAGATAATGTAATAATAGGAATATCAGTGTTGTTTTCTGTAAATTCAGACATATGAAGTTCAAATGTTAAAACATATACTTTATCTATTTCTAAAGTATCTAAAAATTGTTTTACTTCAATAAAATCAGAAAAAATTAAAAGGTGAAATAGGAAATCAGCAAATACAAAGAATTTACTTGATATTATTTGATCTAAATAAGTTATTATTATTTATTTAAACATTTATTTATTAATTTTAAGAATAATATAAGGTCTATAAGAAGAGTTACTTTCCTTCATGATATCATTCCAAATGATATTTTTATTTTAAATAACCAACATACAACTATATTACATTTCAATGATTGAATAGAATGAAAATTAATTCTAAATGATTTAGAAGGAGATAAAGTATATGTAGTTACATTAGAATTCGTATATTCTTGAGAAAAGTACGATGAAGATGGTCCTTTTATTCTGTTATCTAAACCTATTTAATCAGTAGAAATAGTAATCCTAGAGTTATAGCTCAGTTTATTCAAAATCGAATAAGTGTTACTTGTAATACATATCATTTAGACGATGAATTAAATATTTTTAGTTTCAATTTATTACTTTTAAATTTTTCAAGGGGGTAAGATAATAAAATTAATTTAATATATTAAAATATATTAATACATTTTTTTTTAATAAATAATTAACTGTTAATTTAAATAAATTAATAAAATAATTTACAGATAATAAATTAATAAGGTGAAATATTAAATGCAATTAAAATGCTAGGTACTAAAATAATAAAAGCTACACAAACAGGTAATAAATTTAATCAACATAAATCAATTAAAGCATCATATCTCATTCTAGGTAAAGTGGCTCTAAATCATACAAACATAAAACAGAATATACATGTTTTTAATCCTAATATTATAGATTGTAAATTAATTAAAGAATTATTAATAAATAATTCAGGCATATGATAACCTCCTAAAAATAAAATAGAAGTAATACAACTAAATAAAACAATTGAAGCATATTCAGCTAAAAAGAAGAAAACAAAAGGAACACTAGAATGTTCAGTAAAGAAACCAGCAACTAATTCAGATTCAGCTTCTTGTAAATCAAAAGGTGTTCTAGATGTTTCAGCTAATATTGATATAAAATAAAATATAAATATTGGTAATAATGGTATTATATATCAAATAGCTTGTTGATTTTCAATAATAGTTGTAAAATTAAATGAACCAGTTAATATAATTATAATTAATATAGCAGAACTTAATATTAATTCATAACTAATCATAGCAGCAGTACTTCTTAAAGAACCTAAAAAAGCATAAGTAGAATTAGCAGATCAACCAGCAAATAATACTCCATATACTCCTAATGAAGATAAAGCTACAGTATATAATATTCCTAATGAAAAATCAGATAATGATAATCCTTGTCCGAAAGGAATTATACCTCATCCTAATAAACTAAATATTAATGAAAATACAGGTGCTAAATAAAATAAGATTTTATTAGATTGAGATGGTATTACAGTTTCTTTAACTATTAATTTAAGAGCATCACTAAAAGGTTGTAATAAACCATAATATCCTGTAGTATTAGGACCAACTCTTCTTTGATGAGCTGCTAATTGTTTTCTTTCTATCATAGTCATAAAAGCTACTGATAATAATATTGGTAATATTACTAATAATACATCTAATAAATTAATTAATACATTTAATAGAGTTAATATTAAATTATTTGTATTCATAAATAGATTAATTGTCATCTTTATTTATATTTATTATTAATTATATACTTTATTAATTTTTTATTTTTATATATTTTATTAATTATAATTTAAATAAAATAAAATATGTAAAATTAAATTATAATCTTAATTTACAATTTTCATAAAATTTAATAGATATAAATAAAGATTAAAATAGTTAATTAAAATTAACAACATAACTTATAAAGATATATATTTTTTGTTTTGTTTTTTTATAATATAAATTAAATATTTCTTTAAGTAGATTCAAATAATTTCATAATAATATTATACTTAAATATGTTTAATTTAAATAAATAATATTTAAATATAAGTAAAAAAAAAAAAACACTGTAACAATAAATTTATTTTTATATGTAATCTATTTAATTTAATAGAGATTATTACTAATATTAATTTAAGTAAAATCTATATTTAGTGAGAATGAAAAAAGTTAAATTATTCTATATAACTTTTAGACTAATTATAGAGTATATTTAAATTATTTTAATTAATTAAACTTTATTCTCTTTTGGACTCGAACCAAAATTAACACTTTAGAAGAATGCAGTTCTACCATTGAACTAAGAGAATTTATTAAATTTAAAATTATTTTAAAGACAAACAAAAAAAACAAAACCAAAATTGGAAAATTTGTCAATTATGCCGATAGATATTTTAAATGCTTGATTAGATACATTAAATTTAATTGCTAAACTATTCATTAATAGTTTATATGGTAGATTTGGTATGTTAGATTCATTTCCAAATATAAAAATTATAAATAGAAATGAATTAGATGATTTCATTATTGAATATTTTGATGATAGTATAAAAACTGTGGATTTAGGTAATAAAATTATGGTTATTTATAGAACTCATCAATCAGAAGTAAATATTATGATTGATGGACATACAGAAACTCATAATGTCTCTATTGCAATTGCTAATGCAATTACTAGTTATACAAGAATTCACATGTCACAATTTAAAAACAATTCAAATTTAATTTATATTACTTTGATACAGATAGTATTTATATTGATAGTCCATTACCAAAAGAATTAGTTAATAGTAAAATTTTAGGTAAAATGAAATTAGAACATGTAATTAAAAAAGCAATCTTTTTAGCACCTAAATTATATTGTTTAGAAATTGAAGTTGGTAAAATTAATTCATAAAGTTAAAGGTTTAAATCATAATATTGAATTAAATTTTAATGATTTTGAATCATTACTTTATAAAGATTCATTTTTAGAAAAATCTTAAATAAAATGAAGAAAAACGTTAAGTGATGGACATATTAAAGTATTAGAAGAATTATATACTATCAAAATTACTGAAAATAAAAGAAAATTAATTTATGATTCAAACAATAAATTAATTAGTACTATACCATATATAATTAATAGTAATAAAGAAATATTAAATCATTAGCTCTTAATACCTACTATGCTATACTTTTATTGGAAAACAGAATCGAACTGTAACTTAAAATTTAGAATTTTAAGATTAATACCAATTAATATTTAACTCTTTGATAGAATAAGAAAATAAAATATGGTGTAATTATTGATAAATTCAATTTATTCATATATAATTTATCAATAATAAAATATTTAATCTATAGATTTCTTTTAATTTAAATATATAATATTAAATTAATTTAGAGTTAAGAGGGAATTGAACCCTAAATTTATAGATTTTGCAGATCTACTACAGAAACCATCTGTAAACTCAACTCTAATATACATATAAATCTTTAACTATTTTAATTCTCTTTATAAATAATAATTACAATATTTAACGTAATTGAAAAATATTATTATAATAAAATTTAGAATTTTAAATAAATTAGACGAGTATCTAAAGATAAAGTTGAAAATAATAATTTGATCTTTTTTTTTTAATTTTGAAATAAAGGGGGTAAAGCATTCAACTTTCGACTAATGTCATTGTCAATTTTTTAGTTGAAAATTAATTTAAATAATAATTAGAGTAAATTATTTATTTATTTTTTATTTAATGAAATGAATATAGGTGCAATCATAGATAATAATAAAATAATACTACATATTATTAATAATACTGCAGCATAAGTATAAATTAATTGTCCTATAGCTTCAATTTGAGTAAATGAAATAAATGTAGTATCTGCAATATTAGATTGATAAGTAGTATGAATATTATTAACAAAATTTAATTCATTATTATTTCAAATAAATAAATTAAAATTAGTAATAGTATCAAAAATAAAATTTAAACTAGAAACATTATTAAAGCTAAATGGTAAAATATTAAACATTTCAAACATGAATAATGATGCTACTACAAAAGCTAAAGGTAAATTTTTAGTATATTGTTTTCCAGTATCTATTATATCTGTTAATGATATATTTATCATCATAATTACAAATAAAAATAATACAGTTATAGCTCCTACATATACTATTATGTATGATAAACCTAGAAAACCTATTCCAGATAATATTAAATAACCTGCTGCATTTACAAATACAGAAATTAAATATACTACTGATATTACAGGATTTTGAGAAGTAATTACTAATACACTAGATATTATTGTTGTAAAACTTAATATATTTATTAATATATATTTCATTTAAAATTTATAAAATTTAAGCTTATTTTTGTTTTTGTTTTTTTGTTTTAATATTCGATCTAAAATTTTAAACGATATAAGCTATAAACATTAAATTTTAAGTAAATATAATATAATTTATTCAAAATTTAATGTAGGTTTAACCTAAAAATATAATACTCTAATTAAAGAATATTTTAATTATTATTATAATATTTTATAATATTCTTTATTTTATTTTAATAAATAAATTCTTTAAATTGTAAGAATTTATTTATTAATAAAATTTATAAACTAAATATATGCATTTTTTTTTGTTTATCGTAAATTTAATATAATTAATTAACGAAAACTGAATAGTAAATATTCTCTTTTATTGTTTAATCCTTAACCCTATTTAGAGTTAATGGGAATCGAACCCAAAATAGAGATTAAGAGTTCTCCTAATCATACCAATGATTAATTAACCCTTTAAAAGATTAAATAAATAGTTAATAAAGGTATATTTTAGCTCCTAAAGTTTATTATTTAGAAACTGAAGATGATAAAATTCTCTATAAAGTTAAAGGTTTAAAACATGAAATAGAATTAACTATGAAAGATTTTGAACAATTACTTTATAAAGATTCATTTCTAAAAAAAAAAAAGATCAAATAAAATGAACGAGAAGTTTTACAGATGCTCAAATCGAATTATTAGAACAAGTTTATACATTAAAAATTACTGATAATAAAAGAAAATTAATTTATAAAAATGGTAAATTAGTAGGAACTAAAGCTTATAAAATTAACTCGAATAAATAAATTACTAATTAATAATTACTCTTTTATCAGAATTATAAAGGGGTAATACTTTTTTACTATGTAGAAATCGGAATCCAGTAGAATCGAACTACATTATAAAATATCGAGCACTATTTTATAGTTAAACCATTAACTTAAACCCCTGTTTGATTATTGTTTTGAAATTTAAAGGGGGTAATACTTTATTTAAATTAATAGATATTTATACCTAGAAAAAATAAACTACTTATAATAATTATTAATGTAAATAATAAAGCCATAATAATTTCTACAATAATATAAAATAAAGAACTTTTTTCATAATATTTTATAACTTTTATTAGTTTTGGATAATTTTTTAATTTATCATTTACATCGTATTTACTTATAAAATAAAGTGAGAAAAGAGATAAAAAAGCATTTAAAATACTGAAAAAGATTAGCAAAGATAAACTAAATACTCCAAATGAGTAATTAATAATAGGTTCTGCATTTTCAGGAACTGAAACATTTAAAAGATTTAGTATAAAAAGAAAAGAAAATGAATGTCTATAATTATTTTTCATTGGTTTTATTATTATTTACTTCATCTTTATTATCTTCATTTTTTGCTTCTTCTTTTTTAATATCGTTTTTATTATTGTTTTCTTTAGAATTATCTTCATCATCATTATTACTTTCTCAAGCTTTATATGCATCAATAGCACCTCTGGCAATAACTGTAGCAGATGCTGTACCTTGTAAACCTTTTAATATTTTATCGGTACTTCTTCCAGCAATTAAAATAACTAAACTGATTATAATTATTTCACAGTATAAATTAACTCATGGATTGGAATTAATAATTTCATAATAATCTAATAATAAACTTAAGATTATTGAAATATTTAAAATTGAAAATTTTAACATTGTAAGTAATAGAAATTTTTTAAGATCTCATATCAAACAAATTAAAATTTATTTGATATTTTAGAGAACTGTCTCTGCTTTTAAGACATAAAGACAATAGTCTTAGTCAAAGCAATTAAAATGAGACAATGATTTAATTTAGTGAATAAAATTTATGTTTATGTTAGAAATGAGAGATATTTATAAGTCTAAATAAATTGTTCCTATAAATATCTCTTTTATAAAATTGGAACTTAGTAGAATCGAACTACATTATAAAATATCGACTAGTATTTTATAGTTAAACCATTAACTTAAACCCCTGTTTGATTATTGTTTTGAAATTTAAAGGGGGTAACATATATTTAATGATCTCCTTGAAGATATAGAAAACCAGGTTAAGATAAGAATATTATTTAAATTCTTTATAGCTTTCTCATTTAATTTCTACTTCTTTATATTAAAATGTTACATAAAATTCATCTAAATCATGCATATGGTATAAATTAATTGCACTTTGAATTTTTCGATTTAAATATAAAGCAATTATTTGACTATTACTTTTTCTAGTTACTAAAATTTGTTGACTTAAAGTTACAATTGGTTCACAAGGTCTATTGTTTATAGTCATAAATGGTATTAGAGTATAGATTTTATCTTCATCTAATTCATGTAATCATCTATAAACAGTAGTACTATGTAAATCAGATTCATATTTAGTATCTTGACATTTTCAATAATTAAATTTACCTTTTTTAACAATTGTAATTTTTTTTGTCTAAGTCACATAATAAAGTAATATTTTTAGTAGAAATATGTTTTTCCATTTCTAATTGAATTGATCTTAATCATTCTTGAAATTCCACTCCAAAATATCTTAACTTATCTTATTTACTCCTCTATTTTGATTTAAATTAAACAAAAATTTCAAAACAAATTGTTATTAGAATTAGCCAGAATCGAACTAGTTTATAAAATTTACCCGGAATTTTATAGTTAAACCATTAACTCTAATCCTTTAAAGGGAGGGGGTAATATTTATTCAGCTAATTGTTCCATTACTGATTTAGCTATTGATACAGGTTCATCTAAAATTTCTCCTATTAATAAATCTAATGGAGAATAAGGATTTACCTTTTCATAAGTTTCTTTAATAAATTTTCTAAATAAATACATAGATTTTCTATAATTTTCTATGTTTACTGGTTGACCTCTTTCTATAAATTTTTCTGTTATTTTAATTTGATTATCATATCCAGCTATCACATTACCTAATTTATCCATTATATCTTTTGCAGTATTAATATCTAAAGCTTGATTAGAATTTAAAATATCTTGAATAAATTTTATTCTTTCTTGATCATCAGGATTTAACATTAATGCTCAATTTGTTTTTAAAAAATTACTAATAAATGGTAATGAAGAACTAGCTTTTATTGTTTCACTAGAACCTACAGAACCAGGTGAATCACTTCCAGAAGGTTTAGCTCAAGCTTCTTCTGTTTGATTAGTTAAATTTTCTAATGAAGGGCTAGTTAAAATATTTTTACCTTTATCTTCTTGAATGTTAATTAATTCTATACCTGATTTTTGATCAGTAGTTTTTAATTCATCTCTTATTATTAAACCTGTTTTATCTTTTTCGATTTCTCTTACGGTCAAATTCGATCTAGGATTTTTTCATCAAATGGATTGCTAGATTCGTTACCACCGGCGTTAGGATCTGTGGGTGGTTTTGATAAATGATTTTTAATTCATTGAATACCAGTTGAAATACCATCTTTAATTTCATCTGAATAATAATATCAAGATAAACTACTTACAACTATTACAATACCACTTATAATTATTATAAACAATCATCAATTGATAAAATAATTTTTAGTTATGGATTCAAAAGAGGTGAAATTACTCCAGAATTTTCAAAATCAGAAATAAATTTAATGAATTTTAAAGATATGAAATTCCCTATTAGTATTCTTCCTAATGATTTTGGAAAAATTATTAATAAAGATCAAATAACTGATGGAATTATTTATACAATTCAAGATAAATTAGGTAGAACTATTATTTTTAAAGAATTTGAAAAAGAAAATTTAATAAGTATCTTTAAAGATTCTAATTTAATTTTAGAATTTAAAGATATTAAATTATCTAATAATAAATTTCTAAGAAAAATTGGAAACAAAAATTTATTCTTTGAAAATGGAAATAAATCTTTAGAATTATTAACTTTGTCTACCCCCTTTATATCTAATCTTAAATTAGATAAAGAAGAAGTTAATAATTTTATTACTTTAGATATAGAAACTTATGGAGATGAAGAATTAACTCCTTATTTAATTAGTTTCTATGATGGTAAAATTTCAAAAAGTTTTTATTTATCGGATTATTCCTCTATTGATTCAATGATGGAAGCATGTTTTAAATCATTATTTGTTAGAAAATATAATAAATTTTCTGTTTATATTCATAATTTAACTAAATTTGATATAGTATTTTTACTAAAATATTTAATTAAACATGTTCAAGTAAATCCAATCATTCATAAAGGAAGAATTATTCAATTAAATATAAATTATGGACCTGATTTACAATATAATTTAAATTTTAAAGATAGTTATTTAATGTTATTATCATCTTTAGAAAAATTAGGAAAATCATTTAATATAGAAATTAAAAAATCTATATTTCCTCATTTATTTGTAAATAAATATAATTTAAATTATATTGGAGAAGTACCTAATATTTCAAATTTCTTTAAAATTTCTGAAAATGAATATCTAAATTATAAAAAATATTATTCTTTTTGAAATTTAAAAAAAAGAAGCAATTAGATATTGTGAAATAGATTGTATTTCTCTTTATCAAATAATTTTAAAATTTAACTCTTTAATTTTTGGTCTTTTTAATAAAAATATTCATAGATATCCTACTCTTCCATCTTTAGCTTTTGCTATATTCAGAAGTTGTTTTATGGAAAATGAAAATATACCACAATTAAGCGGTAATATAGAAAAAGATATTAGACAAGGATATACAGGAGGATCTACTGATATGTTTATACCTTATGGTGAAAACATAAAATGTTATGATGTAAATTCTTTATATCCTAGTGTAATGATTGATCAAGATATGCCTATAGGGAAACCAATTAAATTTTCTGGTGATATTTCTAAATTTGAAAAAGATGCATTTGGATTTTTTAAAGTAAAAGTAAACTGTCCAGAAAATATAATGCATCCAATCTTACAAATCAGATATAAATCAGGAAGTGAAATTAGAACTATATCTCCTGTAGGAAATTGATCAATGTGAATATTCTCTGAAGAAATGTATAATGCTTTAAAATATGGATATACTTTTGAAATATTAGAAAGATATACATTTGAAAGAGGAATAACTTTCAAAAATTATGTAGAATTTTTATATAATTTAAGATTAGAATATTCTAAAGATAATCCTTTAAACTTAATAGCTAAAATACTATTAAATAGTTTCTATGGTCGATTCGGGATGAATGAAATTTTACTTAAATACGAAATAGTATCAAAAGAAGAATTTGAAAAAATTGAAGAAAATTTAATTAAAGATTTTATTGAATTAGAAGATAATGTATTAGTAGGTTTAAAAACTGAAGAAAGTGAAGATAATTCTAATGTTTCTATTGCAATAGCTGCTGCGATTACAGCTTATGCAAGAATTCATATGAGTAAATTTAAAAATAACTCTAAAATTAGATTATTTTACACTGATACAGATAGTATTTATACTGATTCAGAAATAGATTCTTCTTACGTAGATCCTAAATTGTTAGGTAAATTAAAATTAGAATATTTTTGTGAAAAAGCAATTTTTTTAGGTCCTAAAATCTATTGTCTAAAAACAAAAAACGGATTAATTATAAAAGTAAAAGGTCTTAAAGATATATCCTCATTAACTTTTGATTCTTTTAATCATCTATTAAGTAAAAAAACAATAAAAGTGAGTCATAAAAAATGATTTAGAAAAATAAGTGAAGGAAAAATTACAATTAAAGATCAATTATATACAATAATTATGACTGAAAATAAAAGAAAATTATTATCATATAATAATTTTCTTTTATTTAGAATTAATTAGAATCGAACTAAATTTTAAGATTGCGGACTTCTTAAAGGCAAACCATCACCATTAACCCTTCTAAGGAAAGCACATTATTGTTCAATAATGCACCCTTTTAAATAAAATGATCTCCTTAAAAATTATGAGCACCAGGTTAAGATTAACTAATTATTTAAATTGTTCTTTTTCATTAAAATTGAATTGTATTTCTTTATATTTAAAAGTTATAAACATTTGTTCAGGTTTATCTGTTAGATAAATATTAAAAAATAATTCAGATTTATTGTTTAAATAATCAGTTATTAATTTTTCATTACTAACTTTACTTACTAAAATTTGTTTAGATAAAATAATAAAAGGCTCATCAGGTGTATTATTAACACTTAAAATCGGAATAATTATATAAACTTTTTTATCATCTAATTGATTTAAAAACTTATTTATATGTTTAATTTCTAAATCATATCCATCTATTCCATGATTTATTATACTATAAAAATATTTACCATTTTTATTAAATCTTAAATTTTGATTTACACCAAAATCATTTAATAAAGTAATATTTTTAGTAGAAACTTTTTGATATATTTCATCTCTACATTTTTGTAATTTTTCTTGAAAATCCATTAAAAATATCTTAACTTATCTTATTTACTCCTTTATTTTGATTTAAAATAAAACAAAAATTTCAAAACAAACTTTTAAAAATTAGAGAGGGGGTAATAATTTATCTTTTTAATAAATCTTTTAAATTTGTTGGTATGTCATTATTTGTACCTATATCTAACATAGTATCATTCGGAACTGTTAATGCATGAACATTTCTTAATCATTGTCTAAAACCAAATAATGAAATTCTCATTTTTAATTTAGTAATTTCATCTTGTAATATAGTATTATATATTTTAACTGTTTGATCATATTCATTAATTGCAATTGCTAAAGAGTTAATTAGATTATCTTGTAATTCCGGAGTTAGTTCAGAATTAGATTTATAAGTTTCATCAATAAATTTCATTGCTTCTTGACCTTTATAATTTAATATATTAGATCAATTAGTAGTTAAATCAGTTACTTCTTCTATGCTTAATGAAGCTGGAGTTAATGCTAATGATTTTGCAACGGCTGTAACAGAAGAATCATCTGATTTAGGGGAACTAGATTGTGATCAAGCTTCTTCTGTTTGATTAGTTAAATTTTCAATAGAAGGACTAGTTAAAATTGTTTTAGAATCTGTTAGTTTAGAACTACCTTCTAATTTATTTTCTAATATTACTGGTTCACTTTTTATAGATAATCTTTCATTAGAAATATCTTTTCCTTTTCCTTTAAAATCTTCAGATTCTATTCCGAAGTATTTTCAGAATCCTTTTTTTCTATTTTGTTCATTACTTTGTGTAGTAGATGTTGATATATTTTCTGTGTTATTGTCACCAGGATCTCTGGGTGGTCTTGAAAATTGATTTTTAATTCATTCGTAACAACTGGAAAAACCTTCTGTAATTTCATCATGATAATAATAAATTACAATTGTTCCAATTATTATACCCGAAATTATAATTATATGTTTATAATCAGTTCAATAACCAGCATTATTATTTTCTACTTCTTTTTCTTGATTTCTTCTAGTAATTCAATCACTGATTCTATTTGTTTCATCAGTTTCTGTTTCATTTTCGATTGTTTTATTTGTAATTCCCTTAGGAAATTGAAATTCATCTTTAGATTTTTCTTTAATAATTTCAGTTTTAGGTGAAAAAAATTCTGAATATCATTTATAAATAGAAGTATCTTTAATTCATGTAATTAAATCTATAGCATAAATATCAATTAAAGAAATTCCTAAAACAGTGGAAGCTATTCATCCAAACATTCGTCATAATTTTTGTACAAATGAATATTTTTTAATTCATTTTATAACAAAAGCAATTAAAGTAACTTTTAAAATTAAACTTTTAAATGTTAAAATAGAATCTACTATTTTATGTAAAAATGAGTTTGTATTATTTAGATTAGATGTTTGATTATCTAATTTTTTAATTCTGCTGATTAAATCAGCTTTTGTATATTTATTTAAATTTTGCATTTGTATTTATTATATTAATTTTACTTAACAAACTAGACTGAAATAGTTATATACTTCTATTTTTATAAAAGTTAATTTGAGTATATTTAAATTAAATTTAATATAATACTAATATTGAAAATAATCTCACTAGGATAGTTTTAAAATAACTGAATATTATTAAAAGATATTGTAAATATATTTATAATCCATTTTTAAAATCCATTTTATCATCCCCTTAAATAATAATTTATTAATTTATAAAATTAAAAAGTCACTAATATTTAAAAACAAATTAAAAAATAATGAGTTTCAGTATAAATAAAATTACACTTTTAGAAAGTTTATTAAATTCCGATGATATTTTATCTGATAATATCTTAATACTTGCTAATCCTGAAGTACATTGATTTAATTCTAATGATTTAAATGAAATAATATCATTTTTAGAATCATTAGAAATTGGTAAAGCATATGTTATAACATTAGAACTTATATTCGATTTAGAAGATTATAATTCTAATCATCCAACTATTGTTTTATCAAAACCATTTGTAATTACAAATGAAAGTAATCCAGTATTAATAAAAGATTTAATTGTTTTAAGTGAATCATTAGCTTTGGCTAGTTTTCAATTAAAAGATAAATTAGACGAATTAAAAAACGATTCAAGAAGACCTTTAATTTTAGCTAAATATAAATGTTTCAATTAATTAAATGATTTATTTAGCTCAACTAGAATTTCTTCTAGTTCATTAATTTATATTACCCCCTTGATTTAAGATAAACCAATTATATAAATTGGTAATTATCAGGTATTAAACTAATTTAATATTTTATTAATATTAAAGAAGAATAATAGACATTTAATACAAGTCCCAAAGGATTTTTAAATACAATTAATGTATTTTATTATTTTATTTTTGATTATATTAAGTATAATCTAAAATATTTCAGGTTTATTCCAAGTAGTTTCATTTGCTGTTTGAGCTTTAAATTATTTAATTAGTACAATTTTATTAACTCAAAATCCTGATAATTATTGAGTTAGATTAGTACAATTAACTAGTTTATTCTTATCATTATATGTTTTATTTTTAAATATTTATTTTATTTTCCAAATATTTATATAATGTCAAGAAATAAAATTAATTTCTTAAGAGATTTTATCCCTAATGATTTCTTTTTTATAAAAGATCCATTAATTAAAATCTTTCATATTCCAGATTTTCTAGAATGACAATTATTTCTAAATGAATTATCTGAAAGTAAATTTTATGTAATAGAAGTTGAATTTGTTCCTAATTGAGATTTATATGATGAAGATGGCCCTACCATCAAATTATGTAAACCCTTTTTAGTTACTAAATTTAGTAATCCTTCTCTTATTTCTGATTTTATAATGTCTAAAATCAAAGACTCATGTTATACTTTTGATTTAAATTTTGAAATTAAAGTAGAAGATATGAATAAAATTAAACCTACAGAAGTTCCAGGAATAATTATCATTTATAAAGAAATCACTATTTTTTAATTATGTTACCCCCTTTCAATAAAAATTAGCAGAGATAATATCTCGACTTATTTTATAACATTAAATAATTTTATTAGTTATAACTAATATAACCCTCAATATTAGAATACATGATAGTTAAATAAGTTAAATAATTCTTTATCAGTTGAGTACTAATAAAGTCAAGAGTGATCTGAGAAATTGCTGATCAATACATTGTTATGTCCGTCTAAAGTATAGAAATTATATCAGACGTTAAATGAGATATAATCAAATTTTTAAAATAATGAATCATTCAGATTTAATAATTATTATTATTTCTAACTTAATTGCTCTTATTAGTTTTATTTATGAAGAAGGATTAATTATTGAAAATAAACCGGCTAACACCTATTATGATAAACAAAAAAAAATAAGATAATGTCAATTACTAGAATAACCTTTTTTAAAGACGTATTTAAAACAACTACATGATAAATTTTAAAAGATCCAATTATTAAATTCATAAATAAATCTTCTGTTTTCGAATGACATACTATTATAAATCAATTAGAAGTTCCTAGAGAATATGGGGTATCAGTTGAATTAATAATTAATTTTAAAAATTATCAATCATCTAATCCTACTTTAGTCTTATCAGAACCATTTTTAATTAATTATAATTCTTGTCCAATTTTAATAAATTCATTTATTATTGAATCTTAAATTAATGATTCAAGAATATTCAATATTTCTGAAGATCAATTAGAAGACTCAATGATATTAATAAAATATATTAAATTATTTTAAGATTTTTACCCCCTTTCATTATTCTTTAATGTCTAGATAGGAATTTAAATAAAAATCTGACCTTTTTTAAACCGGATGTCCAACCTTAAAGACCGTCTTTGCCTCAGTGCCTTCATTTAACGTAAAAAATGATAATAGTTTTAATACAATGAATAATACAGATTTAATATTAATTTGTACAATAATAGGTTTTTCAGGATTTGCATGTTTAGGTTTTGTAATTAAATGTATTAATCAATCAACAACTCTTCCTCATAATGTTTTAAGAAGAAGAATAGGAGATATTGAATTAACTGATTACACACCACCTACACAACCTTTAGAAGCTTATTTTCCAAGAGAAGTAGCAATACAAACTTCTAATAATTTAGAAATAGGTATTCAAACTTCTCATGATTTACCAAATGAAGTAGCAATACAAACTTCTCATGGTTTACCAAATGAAGTAGCAATACAAACTTCTCATGGGTTCAGTTTAGACCTAGATACTGACTGTTATAGTAATATTTCATCAGTTAATTCTCAACCTATTCCTCCTTTTCTTAATGATTTTATATATTCTCCTTTAGAAAATGAAAATTTTTATTCTAATTTAATAAATAATTTATTAGAAAATAATTTAATTTTCTATGGTTTAGGGAGTGTTAGTATATGTTTAATTACAGGATTTTGTATAAAATCTTATTTTTTTACAACACCTAGTTCACCTCCTAATTCACCTCCAACATTTGATTTATCTTTAGATCAACAAAAAGAAATAGAAGCTGATGCTGAAGCTAAAGTTAATCAATCTTCTAATTTAACACTTGAACAATTAAGTGAAATTATTAATAAACTTAATCAAGGAGAAGTATTAGATGAAGATATTAGAGATAAATTAGATCAAGATTTTAAATTATTAATTAATGATATACAGAATAGTTCTGGACATCATCCTTTAATAGATCAACCAATTTATATAAATTCTTGTTTAGAAAATGAAAATATGTTTAATTTATGAATAATTTTATTTTTATTAATTTCTTTATTTATATTAATTTCTTTATTTCTTATTTTCTTGAATAGAAAAGCTAATTATTTTGATAAAAATTATTAATGCTAACTAGGATTTAGTATATAGACCTAGTTCTTTTACAATTAATTACCCCCTTGGAAATATAAAAAAATTAATCTTAATATAATCTAATATTTTAATTTAATTATAATTAAAAGATTTAACTTAATTTAATCTAGAAATATTTCGCCCTCGATTTTAAAATGTGGAAAATTTATTTATTATTATAATCTCTTTTAAAGATTATGATTAATTTAAAACTATCCAATATTCTTATAATCTCTTTTATTTAAATTAACATTGCTTAGATCATTAAGATAATAAAATATATAAACATACAAATGCAAAACTTAAATAAATTCACAAAACATGAATTAATACAAAAACAAAATTAAAATTTTAGATAATCAAAATTCTAATTTAAATTCTAACAAATCTTTTAAGATACTTCTATTTATAAAAGATATTCAGAATTCTTTTATTCTAAATCTGAATTTCCAAATAAAATAGAAAAAAGAAAACGATGAATTTCAATTTTAGAAAAAAGAATTAATTCTAAAAAAATTAAAATGAAACAAGCAATGAAAGAAGCAGCTCAATTAGTGAATGATTTAATAGAAGAAATCAACAAAAAGAAATAGAAGTTAATGATGATTCTAATTGAGTTAATTCTAAAAATATATTAACTATAAATGGTATAATAATTGTTTCAGGTTTATCTTGATATTACTTCGATGAAATTAAAGATGGATTTGTCACCAGTATCGAATGATTTAAAATCATTTTTCAAGACCACCTACAAGTCCTGGTGACAATAACACAGAAAATAATATATCACCTTCTACACAAAAGTAGTGTACAAAGTGATCAAACCGAATTAAAAAAATATTTTAAAATTAAAACTAAAGAAGTATTAGAAAGAATTAAAGGTAAAACTATTTCTAATATTGGTTTAAATAAAATTATTTACCAAATAAAATTGAAATGATAGATAATACTAAAATTCCATCTTCTTCTAAAACAGTTTTACCTTCTCCTTCTTTAGAAAGTTATAATAATTTGTATAATTTATATATATTATACTCTTTTAATACATATAAATTTAATTTTAAATTACGTTTTAATATATAACGTAATTTATTAAAGATAAATAAATTTGAACAATTTAAAACATCAAGTCTATTATATAAATTAGTAATGCTAAACTAAATAATTCACAGTTACTTACATTTGCATCCTATTAAGAAATGTTCTTTTTCTTATAAAATTAATTATTAATTCGTTTTTTTAAATTTATATTATGGATTAATATAATAAAAAGAAATATTATTTTATAATATAATAAAAATAATAGAAAAAATAATTTAAGATAGTATCTAGGGGTTAGTTTCTTGCTTTATATACATTCAGCGCTTATCTAATATGTTTGTGGCTACCCAACTATGCCTGTTTAATTAAAAAAATAATTAAATTCAACAATTGGTACACTAGAGAAACACAGCCTATTGATCCTTTCGTACTAGAAGGTCTTCCCCTTTTTACTATTTATTTCTTCAGAAGATAGGGACCATACTGACTCACGTCGTATTAAACCCAACTCGCGTACCCTTTTAATCGGCGAACAGCCGAACCCTTCCAAGCTTCTTCACCCGGAGGATAGGATGAGTCGACATCGAGGTGCCAAACAGCCAGGACAATATGTACTCTTACCGGCTATCAGCCTGTTATCCCTAGCGTAACTTTTATCGATTGATCCCCGTCTATTCCATTTTATAGCGAGGGGTCACTATGCCCTACTTACGTATCTGTTCGACTTCTAAGTCTTTCAGTTAGGTATGCTTTCCGCCATTATACTCTTCAAAATTTATCACTAATTTATTGATCTCCATTCAATTTCTAGCTATACCTTGTAATAATAAAACTAATTTATTAAGTTTTATTTTTATTTAATTCTTTTTTAATATTTTAAATATTAGAGAATTAATATTTTTGTCTGCATATTATAATTAAATAATTATAATATTATAAATTTAAAAAAATCTTTGGATGTACTTTGCTACTTTTTTAAAGACGACCGCCCCAGTCAAACTACCAATTAGTCATTTATCCCTTAAATTACAAATTATAAGGTAAACAAAATTTTAATTCAAATTATAAGGTTTTCCAAATTTTGTCAATCGACATACCTAATTACTATTAATTGAATTTAAAAAAATGTAATAACTAACTATAGTAAAGCTGCATAGGGTCTTCCCGTCCCTCTGAAGACAGCGAGCATCTGCACTCGCAATTCAATTTCACTGAGCAAGTTGTAGAGACAGTGAGACCATCGTTACATTATTGATACAAGACCACATTTAATGGCCAATTTATTTTGCTACCTTAGGATCCTCATAGTTAAGACCGCTATTAACCAGATTTTCGATTAGTAACTTTAAAATTACCTCTCTTATATTAATGGCATTGAGCAAATTTCATCCAGAATACTATTATCTTAATCATTGCTCTGAATTGTGTTTTTAGTAAACAGTCGTGGCCTCCGATTTTATTATACCATATAATTAATTAAATTATGGTTAATTTAAATTTTATATGGTTTCTCTTATTGTCAAACTTATGAGAACAACTTGCCGAGTTCCTTAACAACTTTTAGCTCTACGCCTTAGTATTCTCTACTTACGAACCTGTGTCGGTTTAGGGTACGGTAGTTTTAATTTATTATTTTATTAATAAATTATATATTTAAATTTCCTGATCTTTTATAAATTACCATAAAGATTTTCAATATATTACTCATCAGTCAAAACTTTGGTTTTGAACCTTAGAGGCCGCATTAACATAAGGTGGTTTAACCTTTCCTTATAACCCTTTCGTATTCGGCGAGAAGTATTATAACTTCTTTTACGTTACTCATGTCAGCATTATCTCTTCAGTTATTTACAAACAATGAAACACTGTTTATCATCAATTATACTGAATGTTCTACTACCTAATTTATAAACATAATTTTATTTTATATTTATAATTAACAGGATATCGGTTGATTATTTAAGACCCGTTAAATTTTTGGCGCAATAGTCTAAAGGCTGCTACGTTGTTACAACGGTCTTTAAAAGATAGCGACTACCAGGCTCACTTTACAGCTGCATTCAATCTATTACTTCCTTTAATTTCACTTAATAATCATTTGGGACCTTGATCCATGTTCTCGGCTGTTTCCGTCTTGACTATTCAACTTATCATGAATAGTCTGAATATCTATTATCAATTTATGTAATTCCGAGTTTCGTTTCCATTGGTAAGATTTTCTAGATCCCCTCAACCTAAACTAATAATATATTTATATTATTAATTGGGAATTACCGTGCTGTACCTCCATAAATTTATTAATAGATGTCATACTAAAATATGTTTCGTAGAAAACCAGCTATCACCAGTTCAGATTAGCATTTCACCGCTTTCCAAAACTCTTCGGAGAATTTTGCAACATTCAACCGTTCGATCCATTATAATCTGGTTTTGGAAAGATCAACTGGCTTCGGGTCTAATAATAGTAACTATCCCAAAATTTTCTTTGTAAATAAATCACTTTTATTATAAATATTATTTATTATATAAGGAATTTATTCTATTTTTATTTTTGTAAAAATATTTTAAAATATATAATTTTATTATACAAATAATTTAGTCGCTTTCGCTAAGGCTAATTAACCTTGCTACTATCATTAACTTACTGACCCATTATGCAAAAGGTACGTCGTCATTTTATATTTTAAAACTTCGACTGCTTATAGAATTACTAATTCAAGACTATTTCATTTCGTTATACAACGAACTATTTCAACTTTTCCTTTACAGTACTTTTCACTATCGCTAAATTTATTATACTTAGCCTTAGAGGATGGTTCCCCTTTATTCCGACAAGTTTTCTCTCATCGTACTTATTTTTAAGAAATATTTTTATTTTACAGGACTTATATACCTTCTTTGGTAATTATTTATTTTAATAATTATATAATAATTATTATTTATTAATTAATGACATTCCAATTTCATTCTTTAATAATTAATATTATATTATTTCAAATATTTTTATTTCTTTAGGCTAATCCGATTTCACTCACCATTACTTTCGGAGTCTCGGTTGATTTCCTTTCCTTTCCTTAATACAATGTTTTGCTTCAGGAAGTATTAATATTTAAGGTTTCCCTTAGGATCGCCACAATTTGCTTACTATTAATTAGTTTGTGGCTTTTGGTTTGTACCTCCTTTTTAATAAATTTGCTAGTTATCCTTAATAATTCCTTTAAAATACTTTGATGTTTGTACTAAATTGTCATCTATACTTTTAATTTGTATATTTAATTTAAAACTATCTATTTAAAATTTCTCTAATATATTATAATATTTACTTATAAATTAATTAAATCAAATATTATAATATTTAAACTTTATATTTATCATAAAAATTTAATATATAAAAATTTAGCTGAAAAAAGGAATTGAACCTTTATTTTACCGTCATGAATGGTAAGTTTTAACCATTTAAACTATTCCAGCTTAATTAATAGAATTTAATTATTATTTAATTAATTTAATGAGTTAGAAGAAAATATATCTATAAAACTAATTAAGTTATATTATTTGTTAATATATAATTGAATAATTTAATTATTAAAATTTATTATATTTAACAAATACTGCTGGTATATTCTAAATATTAATAAGTCTAAGTATAGGAATTAAAGATAGCTCATTTAAATTAATTAAATATAAAACAAATTTAATTATTAATTATAATAATTTTAATAATTTAAATTTACTAAAGTGTTTAATATAATCATATTTTATTAATTTAAATGAATATTTTTCTATTTATTTATCCATAGATTGTTCTATTTTTTTAATATACAGTTAGATTTTTTATATAATACTTTATAAAATTAAAGTTTATATAATGACCTAGAACCTTAACTTAAAATTTTAATTTAATATAAATTTTTATTAAAATTTTACAGGTTTAGATATCTTAACTCATTAAATAATTTTAAATTATAATATATTTAATTTTAAAATTATTAAATAAATATTTAAATTATTAATTAAGGGTAAAATCAGAGATTTGAACTCTGAACAGCGTCGCCACAAAACGTTATTTTGCCAATTAAACTAATTCTACCTTATTTATAAAATTTGCTTATTTTCAACATATATAATATTTAATTAATCAATTATTTATATTTATTTTTATTGTTAAAATAATATTACAAATTTACTTTGTATTAAATTTAATAAAATAAATAATAATACAAAAAATTTGTATTAAAAATTTTATAATGTAAAACTTATAATTAAATAATATAATTTAAAGGGGGTAAATCTAAGTAAATAATGGTATAATAATTATTTAATAAAAAATTTTTATAAATATAACTTATTTATGAAAGTTAAATTAAATAATTTATACGTAAGAAATAAAAATAATAATATTTAATTATTATCTGTAGCTAAATCCATTAAAGTATTTTCTGCTATACCAATAATAGGAACAATAATTAAGAATCAAGCAAAATAAAATGTAGTAGCAATTTGTCCTACTTCTACAAAAGGGCTTTCAGGATGTTGAGAACCAATTCACATTAATATTACAAAATTTACAATAAAGAATCATAGAGCTAATTTCATAGCTGGTCTAAATTGACTACCTCTTATTCTAGATAAATCAGTTAAAGGTAATATTAATAAAATTAATAATGAACCAAACATAGCTATAACACCTAATAATTTATTAGGTATAGATCTTAATATAGCATAAAATGGTAATAAATATCATTCTGGAACTATAGAAGGAGGTGTACTCATAGGATTAGCTGGAATATAATTATCACTATGTCCTAATAAATTAGGATAGAAGAAAACTATAATAGATAAAGCTAATAAAAATGCAAAAATAGTTACTAAATCTTTAAATGTAAAATAAGGATGCATTGCTATTCTATCTCCATTAGAAGATATTCCATTAGGATTATTTGACCCATGTGTATGTAGAGCCATTAAATGAGCAACTACTAAAGCAGCTAATAAAAATGGTAGTAAAAAATGAAGAGAGAAAAATCTATTTAATGTAGCATTGCTTACACTAAAACCTCCTCATATTAATTCTACTAAATCTTGTCCAAAAAAAGGTACAGCTGATAATAAATTAGTAATTACTGTTGCCAAATCTTTAATTTTACTTATTCTAGCTTAAGCTTTATATGTTTAAACAAGTAAATCCTGTACATTATAATTAATTTATTTAAATTATTAAACTATAATTTTAAAGGGTCTGTGTAAACAAAACAAAAACTAAAATAAATAAAACTTAGACATTTTATTGCCTTGTTTACTCTTTTACTTAAAGTTTTAAGATAAAAAAAGGGGTAATACATCAGTAATATATGTTTTCATTAGAATTAGCTAGAATCGAACTAGTTTATAAAATTTACCGCAGAATTTTATAGTTAAACCATTAACTTTAATCCTTATTAATAACAAAGGAGGTAAAGATTTTAAATAATATAAATAAAATCTGCTAAAATATATTTATATAAAGCATTAAAAAGTATGATTTAAATAAATTTGGCTTTTAATATTACAATATTCAGTTAATTATGATCTCCTTGATGAAATTGAACACCAGGTTAAGATAAATATAACTATTTAAATTTAGATTCTGAAAAATCAAATCCAATTTGTTTATATTTGAAAACTAAATAGAATTCTTCTAAATTACTTATTTTATATAAATTAATAGCTTGACTAAATTAATCATACTAACTATTAATGTACTATTACTACTATCACTTACTAAGAATTGTTGCAATAAAAATAATATAAGGTTGATCAGGTCTATTCTTTATAGAAATGAATGGAACTACAGTTTATATTTTTCTACTTTCTAAATTTTCTAAGAAATTGAAAATATTACTTAAATGTAATTCTTGTTTAAAACTTCTATCACAGAATTTACCTTTTACAATCATTCTTTGATCTAATTCTTTCAAGTAACTAATTTCGTTAGTACTAATATGTTTATGTATATTAATTTCATTTGATTCTAATCATTGCTGAAAAGTCATTCCAAAATCTTAACTTATTTTATTTACTTCTGTATTTTGATTTAAATAAACAAAATTTTCAAAGCTAACTTTTGACTTTTATTTAAAAAGGGGGTAAAACTTTAGTTAATAATACAAAAATTTTATGAAGCTATTTAAGGTTATTTGTTTTTTTTTTGTTTTTATTTTTGTTTTTATTAAAAAAAAGGGGGTAAAATTTTAGTGATAATTATTTATATAATATTAATTAAATATTATAATAAATTTAATGAATTAATGATACTAATCTCATTATATACTATGGATGAATATAACTTAAAATAGTAAGGATTATATGATTAATATCATTTGCTTGTAAAGCATTAGCTGAAAATGAACTAATTGTATCTCATACTTCTGCATTAGTTACTCTAAATTCAGCAAGTTCTCGAGGATAATTAGTAACTATTTCTTGATATTTTAATTGATGAATTGTATATGTTGAAACAGTTCCATTTGATTGTGATGAAGGTATAAAAGATAATTTTGCAATATTTCTAAATATTAAACCTTTATTATTAGAAAAAGAATTATTTTTAATTAAATTATATAAAAAATAACTTAACAAAAATGCAGTACATGTTAAAATAACATAAATTAACAAATTGTAATTTAATAAATTAATCATTATTTATTTAAATTTTGGGTTTTGATTAATAATCTTTAAAATAACAAAACAAAATTTCAAAACAACATAAATACAAATTTATAAATATTTTAGTATTTAATTTTTATTTTTAATTAATATAACAAGGGGATAATTAAGTCTATTTAATAAATTGGACTTTTATTTAATATTATAATATATTTTTTAATGACCCTTTAAAATTAATAAAAAAAAAAAGTATATATATTTATATATATATATAACGCCTTATGCTTCATAAAATTTTTATATAGAAGAAAGATTTCGACTGTACATTAAGCATCATTTCAGACACCCACCGGAGTACCAGTCTGTAGCGATATTTTACTCTACCGACGGTCTTAAAGTTAAACAAACAATTTTGACTCGTTTTCATCGGTGTGGCTATACTGTTTGTTGATATAAATTTTTAGTAAAAATTGCTTTATATATAAACATTATAACTATATATTACTATATTAAATTAATTTGTATATCATTTCAAATATTATATTTGGAGATACTATATTTGTAAGATTTGTTTTAAATTCTTTTCATATATAAATTAAATATAAATCTTTTCCTCCATAACTATCTCCAAGTAGAAATCCAAATATAATTGAAATTACATCTTTATTATATTGTTCTATTTTATATATTAGTTGACTTAATTTAGATTGATTATTAAAATAAATAAGAGTTATTAATAATAAAGATTAAAAACAAAAAATTTAAATATAAATAATACATTTAAGGCTTGTTAAGAAAACCTCATAAACTCATTTGACCATAAGGTAAAACATATCCTAAAAAGGCTATAGCCATCATTAATATTAAAATTATTACTCCTATACTTCATACTAATGTTCTTGGTGATTTATAAGAACTATAATATAATCCTCTAGCTATATGAGCATATACAAATATAAAGAAAAATGAAGCTACATTAGCATGTGTATATCTTAATATTCAACCAGCATTTACATCTCTCATAATATGTTCTACACTATTAAAAGCAAAATCTACATGAGGTTGATAATGCATTGCTAAAAATACTCCAGTTAAAATTTGTATTATTAAACAAGTTCCTAATAATGAACCAAAATTTCATAAATAAGAAATATTAGCTGGTTGAGGAGAATCTACAATATAAGAATTTAATAATCTTAATAAAACGTTAGTTTTTAATAATCTCATTTGTTATTAAAATTTTTATGTTTTAATTAATAGTCTTTATTAATTATTTAAAATTTTATACTAAAATATATTTTATTTTGGTTTTGTATTTATTATTGTGTTTGGTTTTGTTTTTATAAATTTTTTGTTATAAAGTATTAATCACGGTATTAATATACCCTATTTTAATAAATAGTTTAAAGAATGCTCTTAATTTATTATTAAATTTATAAATTAAGATAAAAAAAAAAGAAAAAAAAAAGGAAAGTTATAACTTATAATTACTGATGTAATTATAAATTGTAATATTATTTTATATAAATAAATATTTTATTTAATAATATAAAATAATTGTTTAAATATTCTGACAAATGTTATTAGATTTTATAATTATATTAATAATATATAATTCTAATAAGCCCAAGAAGATTTGAACTTCTATAAATTTCTCATCAAGAAACCATTTTAACCATTAAATTATGGGCTTTCAATTGATATTTTTATTTTTTAATTAAATTATTTATTATATCAAAACTAAATAAAGCTAAAATAATTAAATTTATAAATTATAAATTAGATTTAATATATATACTTTTATTTAAAAAGGGGGTAAATTATTAAAAATTAATTAATCTTTTGAGATATTTAAAGATTTATATTAAAATAAATTAATATAAATTATTAAAATATAGATTAACTATTAGCTTGATCAACTCAAGCTAAATAATCTTGAACAGATACAGCTTCTACAACAATTGGCATGAATCCATGTCATACTCCACAAATTTCACTACATTGACCATAGAAAGTACCAGTTCTTTCAGCTATTATAGAAGATTGATTTAATCTTCCTGGTACAGCATCAACTTTAAGTCCTAAAGATGGTACTGCGAAAGAATGTATTACATCAGCTCCAGTTACAATTAATCTAATATGACAATCTACTGGTATAATTACTTTATTATCAACATCTAATAATCTAAATTGACCTAATTCTAAATCAGAATCAGGGATCATATAAGAATCAAATTCAATAGATTCTCCACTTTCAGTTACATAATCTGAATATTCATAACTTCAATATCATTGATGACCTACTACTTTAATTGTTATTGTAGGTGAAATTACTTCATCTAATAAATATAATAATCTAAAACTTGGGAAAGCTATAGCTATTAATATTAAAGCTGGTGTTATTGTTCATATTAATTCAATTAATGTTCCATGGTTTAAATATTTATGAATAATAGGTGAATTTTTTATATTAAAATAATATATTGATGAACCTAAAACTCAAAATACTCCCACACAAATAACTATTAAATAGAAAAAAATAGTATTATGTAGTTCTACTATCCCAGTAAACCCTGGTGCAGCACTGTCTTGAAATCCTATTTGTCATGGTTGAGGAGCATCGTTGTATATAGTATTAAATAATGATAGTGTTTTAAACATTTTTTTTTTATTTTTAATTTTTATTTTTAATCTCTCTTAGTTTAATACTAATCTACTTTATTAATTATATAATATTAAATTTTTAATATATAACTTATTAGTAATAATACTTTATAAATTATTTTATTATATTTATAATTAAATAGAAATATAATATAAAATAATTAAAGTATTCTAAGATTCGCCTTATTCAATTATTTCATATATTTAAATAATTTAATTTTATTTTTATTTAAATATTAAAATCTTAATTGTATTATTTGATATAATATATTTATATTATTATAATATTTATATTTATATAAATAATACTTATTATATTCGAAAGGGGGTAAAGCATTAGCTGAAAATACATTTAAATAAGAATTTAATAAATTAGAAAGTAAATTTATTTTTTTTTCTACATATGATAATAAGTTAAAATAGTAAGGATTAAATCAATAATATCATTTATAATAAAAAAAATAAACATCTAAAAATGACTTAATTATTTCTTTTAATTCTTCTTCAATTATATAAAAATAAGAATTTCTGGACTATTTATATTACTTATCTCAAATATTTTTAATTCAAAATTTGAATTTTAATTAAATTTTATGACTTAATTTAGTAATATACATTCTTATTACTTGTTGGAAAGTAAATAATGGTAATATATATTTAGAAAATACATAAATTAAAGTAAGTAAAGTTAAAAATGAGAATGAAAATTGGTTAACAAAGTAAAATGGTATTAATTGAGGCATTTAAATAAATAAAATTTACAAAGATCTCATATTAAACAAAATATTTTTTGTTTATTATTTTAGAGAACTGTCTCTGCATGAAGACTAAGACATTAATCGAAGGTCTTATAAGCAATTATTTTTATTAATAATAAAAATTTTATAAATGAGACAATGATTTAATTTATATTAATAAATTATGTTCATGTTAATAATTAAATAAATTATAATAAATTAGAAAAGGAGTAAATAAAGTAAATATTAATTATAAAACATAATTAATTAAGATTTAATATTAGAAGGAGATAAAATTATAATTAAAGCAGCTATATATAATATAAATAATCTTATTTCATTTAATAAAGAAGTATCTATTAATATAGGAGCAAAAATTAAGAAAATTAAAGAAAGTAAAGATAAAGTAATATAGATAGAATATGTAGTAATAATTCCAGTATCTAATTTACTAATATTTTTTCCTGTATTAGTTAAAGTATGAGATAAACCATATGGTCCTATCATTTCTATTATACCTCTATCTAATACTTTAGATATTTTATAACCTAAATTTAATCCTTTATTTATAAAATAATTATTATAAATTATATCAAAGAAATATTTTCCATTAAAGAAAGTATATAAATTTTGTCCAATGAAATTATCAGTTAAATCAATAATAAATGTTGGACTTTTATGATATAAAAATATAGCTGAACTAGCACCAAATAATGATAGTAAAGCAGGTAATAATTTTATAATTAAAGGTAAACTAAATTCAGCTTCAATTAAAGAAATATTATTAGGTTTTATAAATAAAGCATTACTGAAGAAATCACTAGCCATTCCTACAAATAAATCAGAAAATATAAATCCAAAAAATATACTAAATAAAGCTAATAAAAATAAAGGAATAATTACTTTATTATTAGCTTCATGAGCATTTAAATAAGATTGTTTTGGTCCATTTGGTACAGTTAAGAAAACTAAACATATTAATCTAAATGAATAAAATGCAGTTAAACCAGCTGTTATACTTCCTAATATGAAAGCATATGTACCACTAAAACTATATTGACCATAAGCTAATTCTATTATTAAATCTTTACTATAAAATCCTGTTAATCATGGTGTAGCTAATAATGATAATGATCCTACTAACATAGCTGTATAAGTAAAAGGTAAAAATTTAATTAAACCTCCTAATCTTCTTACATCTTGTTGATCTGAAAAACTATGAATCACAGCACCAGCACCTAAAAATAATAAAGCTTTAAAGAAAGCATGATTAACAACATGCATTAAAGCTACATTATATTGACTTAAACCTACTGCCATTACCATATAACCTAATTGACTTATTGTTGAAAAAGCAATTATTCTTTTTAAATCATTTTGAACTAAACCACAAGTAGCAGCAAAAAAAGCAGTAGTTGCTCCAGTTAAAGTTATAATTAATAAAGCTGTACTACTATATTCTAATAAAGGTGAAGATCTTAATAATAAATATAATCCAGCAGTAACTAGAGTAGCTGCATGGATTAAAGCTGATACAGGTGTTGGACCTTCCATACTTCCAGGTAATCAAGAATGTAAAGGTATTTGAGCTGATTTTGCCATAGCTCCTGTTAATAATAATATTCCTATTATAGTTATAGCAGTTTCATTCATAAATGGTACTATACTAAATATTGTTGCATAATCTAATGATCCAAATAAAGCAAATAATGCAAAATATCCAATACTTAATCCCATATCTCCTACTCTATTCATAGTTAAAGCTAATATAGCTGCTTTATTAGCTTGTATTCTAGTAAATCAAAAATTAATTAGTAAATAAGAAACAATACCAATACCTTCTCAACCTACAAACATTACAAAAAAATTAGCACCAGATACTAAAATTAACATAAAAAAAGTGAATAAAGATAAATAAGAGAAAAATCTTTGATTATGAGGATCTTCAGCCATATAATCTGTTGAAAATATATGAATTAATGAAGAAATATATAATACAGGAATAAACATAGATACTGTTAATTGATCAAATAAAAATTCTCAAGATATACTCATATATTCTGAATCAATTCAATTAAATAAATAAACTGTTACTGGACTTGAATTTAATCCTACTTCATAAAAGGCAATAGTTGCTAATATACTAGATAATATTAAACAAGTACAAGTTATTATATGAGATCCAGTTACTCCTATTTTTCGACCTAAAAATCCTGATACAAATGAACCTAATAAAGGTAAAATTAATATTGTTAAATACATTAAACTTCTTGTCTAATTAAAATATTTCCTTTAATTCTATAAACTGCAACAATAATACTTAAACCTATTACAGATTCAGCTCCTGCTAATGAAATTATAAATATACTAAATATTTGTCCTATTCCATCATCAAAACTAAAACTTGATAATAATATTAACATAGTTACTGCTAATAACATTATTTCTATAGCAATTATCATTAATATTATGTTTTTTCGATTTAATATAAAACCTAATATTCCTATTAAAAATAAAAATAATGATAAATTCATATTATTATTGTATTCTAAACCCTTTGGGACTTGTATTAAATGTCTAATATTTATATTTATTATTTTTATATAATTTATTATAATAAATATAATATATTACTTGCTAATTACAAAATAATTGTTTAAATTTTGTTTAGCTATTTATTATTTTAATTCAAATAAATATAATTTCTTTTAAGGGGGTAAATTCTTTTTTAATAAAGATAATTAATTATTATTTAATTATCTATCTTCTTTTATTTATAAACTAATTACCTCCTCAGTAATAAACAGCTATAAATAAAAATAATCAAACTACATCTACAAAATGTCAATATAAAATTGCAGCTTCATGTCCTTGATGATGTGTATCAGTTAAATGATAATTAATTATTCTAATGAAACCAACTAAAATAAATAATGTACCAATAATAACATGTAATCCATGTAAACCAGTTGAAGCATAAAATACTGTTCCATATACTGAATCACTCATTGTAAAACTTGATTCTGAATATTCATAATATTGTAAAGCAGTAAATATAATAGCAAAAATTATTGTTAATAATGTACCTAAGATAGCTCCTTTTCTATCTCCTTGAATTAAAGCATGATGACCATAAGTTACAAATGCACCAGAAGATAATAATAAAATAGTATTTAATAATGGTATTGCAAATGGATCTAAAGGTGTTATACCTTGTGGTGGTCATACTCCTCCTATTTCTATTGTTGGAGATAAACTAGAATGAAAGAAAGCTCAAAATACACTTAAAAAAGCAAATACTTCACTAATAATAAATAATACTACTCCAATAGTTAAACCTTTTTGTACTTGTATAGTATGATGTCCTAAATAAGTTCCTTCTGTTATAATATCTCTAAATCATAGTATCATACCAAATACTGTTAAAGTAAATCCTAAACTTAATAATTGTCCTCCATGATTAAAACCTTGCATATACATAACTGCACCTAAAGTTAAACTTAATAATGAAAAACTAACTAAGATAGGTCAGGGTGATTGTTCTACTAAATGATAAGGAAAAGATTGAAATTGATTTCTATTTATTTTATTCATTTTTTATATATTTTTGTTTTTGTTTTTTTATTTTATACTAATGTGTAATTATTAATTTAAACTTAATTCAAATTTTATTAAGTTGAATATAAATTAATAATTTTTAATATCTAAAATTTTAGATATGATTAGTTACTTAAATTGTTATTTGTGTTTTAAATTTTTTTGTTTTTGTTTTTTATAATTAATAAAAATAAAAATATTATTAATAAATTTGTAAAATTATAATAATTAATAATATATAAATTGAAATTAATTAATCATTAATAATATGTCCAGTTTTAATAGTTATACTAAATGTACCTCTTTTATTTTTATTAATAAATCTATTAGTATTAATTAATCTAGCTTTAGTTCTAGCTAAACTACCTTTTTGGATTACTTTAGATTTAACTCTTCTTTGAATTTTTTGTGTTAATACTCTACCTGCTAATTTTAAATAAATTCCAGATAAAAAAGAAGGTAATTTATTTTTAATAAATCTACTATTAATTCCTTTTTTTAATTTTTTAATTTTACTTACTTTAAATAATTTCATATGAATATATCTAAATTTAATAAAATTACTTAAAATACCAATAAGATTAGCTAATATATTACTTTCATTTTGTGGTGAATATATTCTAATTAATTCTAATTCTACTGATTTTTTAAATAATTTACTTAATAAATTAACTAATTTTTCTAATTTATTATAATGTAAAATTAAAAATTTAGAATATAAATTACTATTATAATATTTATTTTTTAATGGTTTTCAATAATAAAATAATGTAATTTTTAATAAATTAGGATTAATTGATACTATAGGTTTACTTATTATACTTGACATATTAAGAAAGGCTGATTTACATATTGTATATAAATTATATAAATTTTTATTTATTTGTTTATATGGTTTATTAGTAAATGTATAAATATGATTAGTAAAACTTGCTAATTTAGAATTAAATGGACTAATTAATCATATATATTCTTGTTCTTTCATAAAATTTAAATTTGAATTATCTAAATTTTGTTTTGTTAAATTTTCATTAGAATCTGTTTTTTCATTTATATTAGAGAAATTTAAATTAAATTGATTTTTATTTAATAAATTTAATTGAGATTTATTAGTATTAATTATTTTATCACTTAATTTTATTATTGAGTGTAAATTATTTTTAGTTTGTTTGCTGTTTACATATTTTTTATTTTCTAATTCTATTTCTTTATATCTATTTGTTATATTTTCTATAGATAAATCAGTTATTCCTTTATTTATATGTTTTCTTAATAAAGATAAACCATATATAGGATTTATTTTTATATTTGAATGTATAAATTTGTTCATTTTAAATTCTTTTTTAATTATAGGTTAATGTGACGAAGTCTAAAATTAATAAAATTAATTTAGGGACTTATATTTAGAAATAAATTATTAAATATAAATCTATTCTGATGAATAATTTTAAATAATATAAATTAATTATTTATAATTATATATTTATATAATCTAATTATATTTTATCCTCTTCTTTTAAATGTAATTTATTTTTTATATAAATAATTTTAAAAGATTTAAATTTATTAATATATTTAAATTTATATATAAATTTAAAGGGGGTAAGTAATAAATTAATTATTTTACTTTAAATTAAAGTAAATATTGAATTACTATGTATAATAAATTATTATATTAATTCAAAAAGGTTAAAATTTAAAATTATTTAATTATTATTAAATATTACTTAAAATATAAAAATTAAGAATATAATAATAAGAAAGCAATCATTAAAGAGAATAACCCTGTAGCTTCAGCTAAAGCAAATCCTAAGATTGCAAAGCTGAATAATTGACCTCTTATTTGAGGGTTTCTAGCTGTTGAAGCGATTAATGAAGAGAAGATTAAACCAATCCCTGCTCCAGCTCCAATTAAACCTGAGCAAGCTAAACCTGCACCAATGTATTTTGCTGCTGCTAACATTTTTTTTATTTATCAAATTTTTTTAATAGCGTCTAATATATATTATAATTATAATAATATACACTTTTATTATATTAAAAACAAAAACAAAAAAATAAAATTAGTTAAAAATAAAAATAATATGTACGAGTAATCAGATTCGAACTGATGACATCTACTTGGAAGGTAGAGGTTATACCAACTTAACTATACTCGTTTATATTTAATTTTGTTTTTTGTTTTTAATAAACTATTTCTTTTATAATTTAATTTATATTATAGGGGGTAAATAAAATTAAAGAACATTCTGTTTAATTTTATAATTAATTAGCTATAATAATTTAAAAAGAAATTTTAATACTTCCTCTCATTTATTCATTGAGTAATAAATTAATTATTTTACTTCAAAGAATTATAAATAATTTTATAGTTAATTAATAAATTGATTATTGATATATTTAAATAAAATATAAAAATGTAAATTATAATTAGATTTATTTAATATAAAAAATAAATTTAATATAATTTATAAACTTAATAACTAAGAAAATTATATAAATACTTATAAAAATAGTATAAAATATATATGAAATATTAAATACTAAAATTTCAAAATTATTAAAAAAATTAATATATAAATCTCCAGATTCTAAAGGGCAATGAATATTAACAACATTAATATTAGTTGGAGCATCTCCACTAATAACTGTAGTATTATTTTCTATATTAGTCATTTTAGATGTTTTATAATGTTTATGATGAAAAGGTACCATATCTTTAAGTATATTAATATGATCTTCAGCTTTTTCAACAGTTAATAAAACATAATTTTTGAAATTAGAATCTGTTGGTGAAGCATATGATTCTTGATGTACTGTTAAATCTAAAGTAGGTCCTACTCCTAGACCAAAGTGAAAATAAAATGTAGGTTCAATAGGTGAAATTTTTAAATAAATACTAGATAATTTAACTCCTACAGCATAAGCTATTAATTCACCATAATTTTCTACTAAAGAATTTAAACCTTTAATGTAAATATTATTATATAATATTAAATATTCTGTGCTATCTAAATAAATAACATTATTTATTAAATAAATATAAAAATAATAATATATAATTATACTTATAATTATTACTTTTATTCAAGATATATTATTAAAAATATTAAATTTTAATATTAAAATTAATAAAGTTATTAAAGATATTAATATATTATTATAATAAATTGAAAATATTAAGTAACAAGATATTATTATTATATTAAAGTTATTTATATTTATGTTAATTAATATTTTACTTATATTATTAGTTTTCATTATTTTAATTTTTATTTTTTGTTTTTGTTTCTAAAATTAGTACTAAAATTATTTTTAATATAATAATTTTAATAACGAAGACAATTATTTTATATTTAATTTAATTATATATAAATTTATTTGTTTAAATTATTAAATATAAATTAAAATAAAATTATTGGTTTAATAATTTATTATATAACTTTCTTGTTAATTCAAAAGTAAATATTATTATGTAATTATTAAGTCTTTAAATGATAATATTAAACGAGATCTTCCAGATTCGAACTGGGACCCTTCTAAATGACAATTAGAAACTCTACCAATTAAGCTAAGATCCCTTAAAATTAATTAATAATATATATTTTGTTTTTATTTAACAAGAGCGAGGTGATTCGAACACCTACCAATGATTTTGAAGATCGTCATACTAACCGTTAATACTACGCTCTTTATAATATTTCTTTTATTATTAAAAATAAAGGGGGTAATAAATAAGTTAAAGTAAAATTAAATAAGACTAAAATTAAATATTATAAAGTAAAGAAGATATAGAAAAATGTAAACCATCTAAGATAACATTAGGGAATATACCTAATAAAACAGTAGGTATTAATAAAGTTAATAATAAATTAAATTCTCTTCTAGAAATATCTTTAACAGGTTTTAAATGAGGAGAATAAATACCATAAGAAATTCTATTATATAAATAAATAGAATAAATAGCAGATAATACTATACCAGTAGCACCTAAAGCTGCTATTATAGGACTTCTTTCTCAAATACCAATTAAAGATAATTGTTCACCTAAGAAATTTAAAGTTAATGGTATACCAGTGTTACTTAATGTAAAAATGAAAAATAATATAGTAAATACAGGCATATAAGTTACTAACCCTCTTACATAATGAATTATTCTAGTACCTGTTCTATCATAAATTACACCTCCTACACAAATAAATAAAGCAGGAGAAACAAATCCATGAGCTAAAGCTAATAATATTGCACCTTCAATACCTTGAATTGTATTAGAAAATAGACCTAAAATAACTACACTCATATGAGCAATACTTGAATAAGCAATTAAAGCTTTAGTATCTTGTTGAACGATTGTAGCTAATGAAGCATAAATTAAAGTTATAATTGCAATAGTTTGAACTAAAGGTGAAAAATAATTAGTAGCATCAGGTAAAAAATTAATTAAAACTCTTAAATAACCATAAGTAGCAAATTTTAATATAGTAGCAGCTAATAAAATAGATCCTGCTAAAGGACTATCAGCATGAGCTCTATATAATCATCCTGTTAAAGGTCATAATGGAGTTTTTACTGCAAAAGCTAAAAAAAAACCTAATCATAAGATTTTTTGATTATCTAAATTTATATCTGATAAAGATATTATTTGAAAATCAGTTGATCCTACATAACTATATATTTGAAGTATAGCTAATAACATAAATAAAGATCCTGTTAAAGTATATAAAAATAATAATAATGCTGATCTTATTCTAGCTTCACCTGCTCCATATATAATAATTACTAAAAATAATATAGGTAATACACTTTCAAAAAATATATAAAATAAAATTAAATCTAATACTACAAATACTCCTATTTGTAATGTTTCTAATAATAAAAATGATATTAAAAAATATTTTAAATTATTATTTATATTATTATAATTAGATAATACAGCTATAGGACTTATAAATGTTGTTAATAATACAAAATATAATGATATTCCATCTATACCTATATTTAAATGACAATAACTTAAATCTATAAATTCATATACAAATTGATATTGACTAGTACTTGAATCAAATTCTAATCAAATGTATATTGATATTAAAAAATTTATTATCATACTTATTAAAGTTATTCTTTTCATTCTTATTTTATTTTCTATTGAATTTTCTGGTATTGTTAATAATAATAAACTACCTAATATAGGTATTAATAATAATAAACTAAGCATTAAGAAATATAAATTTTTTATTCTAATATTAGTGACTTTTTAATTTTATAAATTAATAAATTATTATTTAAGGGGGATTAAAACAAAATAATAATATATAAAAAGTATCTCAAAATATAAAATTTTTCCTCTTCTTTTAATATATATTATCTATGTTATTTTATTTATAAAGTAAATTTAATTAAATTTGTAAATTTTATTATATAAATTATTAAATATATAATATAATATCTTATTTAATTAGCAATCGGACACTGTGAGATTTGAACTCACGACTTTATTCAAGTACTCGTTTTCAAAACGAGCGCCATAAACCAGACTCGACCAAGTACCCTATATAATTATATTATTAATATTAATAAATTTAAATAAGACCGAAGGGGATTGAACCCTTATAATATCCATTATGAGCGAACTGCATTACCAATTATGCTACAGTCTTTTTTATTTTGTTTTTGGTTTTATTAATTCTTTTAATTATAAAATTTATATTAATAATAAAGGGGGTAAAATTAATTAAATGAATTGTTATTTTAATAAACAATTATAAATTATAAAATAAAGTAAAATCAATCTAATTTCTCAATTTAAGATTGAACAGGTAACATTTTGAAAGCATGTAATGGAATAGGGCTTTCTAATGATCATTCTAAAGTTGTAGCTGTATCTGTTTCATTTTTAAATTGATTTGTAGATGTGAAATAAGAAGGCATATTTCAAGGATTAGTATTAACTTGACTTCCATTAGCAAATATATCATAAATAATATAACCAAATAATACAGTAGCCATAATTGAAATCATTGATCCAAAACTTGAAATTTGATTTCAACCACTAAAGGCATCTGGATAATCTGGGATTCTTCTAGGCATACCAGCTAATCCTAAAAAGTGTTGAGGAAAGAAAGTAGTATTTACTCCTATAAATAATGTTCAAAAATGAATTTTTCCTAATAATTCATTATATGATTTTCCTGTTATTTTAGGTGCTCAATAATAAAAACCTGCAAATATTGCAAATACTGCTCCCATTGATAATACATAATGGAAATGAGCTACTACATAATAAGTATCATGTAATGCTAAATCTAATGAAGCATTAGCTAAAACTACTCCAGTTACACCTCCAATTGTAAATAAAGCTAAAAACCCTAATGTAAATAATAAAGGTGTTGTTAATCTTAAACTACCACCATATAAAGTAGCAATTCAAGAGAATATTTTAATACCTGTAGGAACAGCAATTACCATTGTAGCTGCAGTGAAATAAGCTCTTGTATCTACATCTAATCCTACACTGAACATATGATGAGATCATACTAAAAATCCTAATATTCCAATAGAGAACATAGCATATACCATTCCTAAATAACCAAAAATAGGTTTACCTGAGAATGTAGATATTACTTGACTAATTACACCAAATCCAGGTATAATTAATATATATACTTCAGGATGTCCAAAGAATCCATTTCTTCAAATTTAATTTTACATCAGTTATTACTAATGATCTCTTATTAAATTCAGGTACCAATAATTTAATAATTCTGGGCTTGTGCATACATAAAATGTATGGAAGAAACCGACTGTACATTAAGCAGCATTTCAGCTACCTACCAGTGAGCCAGTCTGTAGCGGTCTCTTAAACAACCGACGGTCTTTAAACGAGATATTTTATTAACCGTTAACACTAGTATCGCAAATGTTTATACTAACTTTTCCTTATTTCTATAACTATTGCTTATATAACATAACTGATATTATTAAATAACATTTTATAAAGAATATTATTTGAATTTAAAACAAATATTTTGAAATTACTGATAAAACGTTTAATTAAGGCGAATTTTTTTATCTCTTCACACACTATTTTTTGGAAAACGAATTGAATTATTCTTTTTGCCAATCCCCTCCCATAATAGTTTAAATTAATCTTTACCTTAGTCAATTAAAATCAGTATATCAAATTAACTTGTATTTTTGTGTTTTGTTTTTTCTTTATTTTGGTTTTGAATCAATTTTGTTTTATATTTATTTCTTTTAATGAAATAAATTGTTATAGATATATATAATAATATTTATACAATTATAAATACATTATATTTAAGAGTTGCAAGTAGTAATAACTAAACATTAACTAAATCTAAGGTATATTCAATAATGAATATTTGCTCTTTCAGATCTTATAGCCTTTTACATCTGTCCTTAGAGCTTCGTAACTTGCACATTAAACCTTGATTTTTTTTCCCTAATATATTATTCGAATTTATTTATTAATCTAGCTTTTTCAATCATTTCTAATCTTTTTACCGGTTCTAAATGATATTTTTTTAACAAATCATTATGCATTTGTTTTCATAAAGTATAAGAAATAAGTTTTTTAGAACATAAATGGTGAGTATCAAAATAAGAGAAAACATTTTTACAATTTGATACTCCTCCTATCCTATACTCATTTACATTAAAAACGGAATGTTTTGATACTGTTCCTCCGTTAAATATTATACAAAGATGTTGTAAAATTTCAATATTTTCTTCTCATTTTTGAGCTATATTAAAATTGAAACTAAACCCTTTATTTTTACTTATAGAACAAGTAAAACAACCTTCTCCATCTGTAAATCCTGCTAATCAACTATCGTTTAAACTAGGTAAGATAGAACTATGTTTAAAGTTAATAGGATTTATTTTTATTCTACCTTTTTTTATTCAAGAATTAAATCCATTAACAAAATTTTCAAATCTTACTTTTTTACTAGGTAATACAATATTACCATTAAACAAATGAATAATTAACTCTATTTCTTTTTTACTTTGTATAACATATCTGCTAGTATTTGCTGATTGTGCAATCACTTTTCCAAAACCTAAAGTTTCTTGTATAAATTTTAATACTTTAATATCTACATTACTTTGTATTATAACAAAAGCTAGATCACCTCTATTATTTATTATAAAGGATCCTTCACCTTCTGTAAATCCTACTAATCAAGTTAAAAATTTATCTGAAGGTTGTGTACTATTAGGTAGATATTGTTTTAATTTGTCATAATATTTTGTAAAATCAAATTTATCTTTTAAAGTACTATTATTCATTTTAGAATCTAATAAGAATTTATAAGATTTGTTAAATGATATTGCTGTTATTGATAATGTAAATTCTCTAATAGCTATATCTTTTGAGAAAAGATGTTGGAATAATATTGGATCTCCTCCTCCAGCTGGATCATAGAAACTAGTATTAAAATTTCTATCAGTTAATAACATAGTTATCCCACCAGCTAATACTGGTAAAGCTAATAATAATAAAATAGCTGTTACAAATATACTTCAAACAAATAATGGTAATTTATGTAAACTCATACCATTAGTTCTCATATTTAATACTGTAGTAATAAAATTAATAGCTCCTAATAATGATGATACCCCTGTTAAATGTAAACTAAATATAGCTAAATCAACAGATCCACCAGAATGAGATTGAATTCCTGATAATGGTGGATATATAGTTCATCCAGTACCAGCACCATTTTCTACTAAAGCACTAAGTAATAATAAAATTAATGATGGAGGTAATAATCAGAAACTTATGTTATTTAATCTTGGAAAAGCCATATCTGGAGCACCTATATGAATTGGTAAAAAATAATTACCAAAACCTCCAATAAATGCAGGCATAACCATAAAAAATAACATTAATATTCCATGAGCAGTTATAATTACATTAAATAATTGATGATCTCCTTGAAGAAATTGAACACCAGGTGAAGATAATTCTAATCTAATTAAAACTGAAAACCCTGTTGCTATCATACCTGCAAATATTGCAAATACTATATATAAAGTTCCAATTTCTTTAGCATTAGTTGAATATAATCGTCAATCCAT